AAACGTGATATTGACTTCTTCCCTCTTTCCAAAATAAAAATAAAGCCCTTACCTCATTGATCTCACAAGCCTTTGATCAAGCGCGATCTTCACCACTATAGATTTTGGTCCAAGAAATGCTGAAGCTAAAATCCCGCACGCCTTGGACGAGGCTGTTGTGAACTAAACCCTCAAATCAATAAAACTAAATCTAAAAAAATTATAATAAAAACCTGTGTTGTTACAGTTACATTATAAAGACAATCATCACCTAATATAGTACCAAACCCAGAGCATGGGGGTGTCTAATAAGCATTCTAAAAATAATATCAACAAAAAATACAAACTTCTCATTCCAATTTAAATTAAAGCTCTGGATATAGTCGAGCATAAGCTTCCCAATCTACTTGTTGTAATTCCCGAAGTACAAAATCTAAGTCGGGCTCTATTCTTCATGCAGAAGAAGGGATTGTAACCCCAGGATGAGCATGGCTTACCTCCTTAATTGTAAGATAAGAGGCCTCCGCTCCGGGCCATCTTTCGACAACATAAGGTTTTTGTATAGGGTCAAAAAAAGAAGAGAACTCAGGGGACAAATACCCAACAAAAAGAGACTTGTCCCGCAGAAGATTAAAATGAACAAGTTCAGCCCTTTTTTGATAAAAATTACAACACGAATAATCGTACGGTGGAAACTTCATCTGCGCGTGCTCCAGTGCAAAAATGGAATGTTCTGTGGACGCACTAACAAAACAATAGTAAATATGGTGAACAACTTCGATATCCATGATTTGTTTGGTGAAAATTTAATTTCCAGGTGTTCCATCCCACATTTTATTAAACAACTATATATATGATGCACTACTTCTACACCCATGATCTGTTTGTATTTTTATAACAAAAGAAAGCTTATTAATGATCTGTTTGTATTTTTATAACAAAAGGAAGCTCATTATAAGTATGAGATAAAGGGGGAGAAACATGCGCTCACTCTAAAGAAGCCCAGCTCGAGTCCGTGTCCTCTCTTCAACCAATAAATGGCTCCTCTCGAACATAAATCTCATAAACAATATATAGAAACCAAACGACTCCTACAATGGAAATTATAGAGCCCAAGGAGCTAACTAAATTCCAACCAGCAAAGCTATCCGCAAAGTCCGAATATCGTCTTGGAAAACCTGTCAAACCCAAAAAGTGTTGGGGGAAAAACGTCAAATTAACCCCTATAAACATTAACCAAAAATGGACCTTACCATAGAGTTCGTTATAACAATATCCACTAATTTTCCCAATTCAATAATAAAACCCCCCAAAAATAGCAAAGACAGCCCCCATAGAAAGAACATAATGAAAATGTGCAACTACATAATATGTGTCATGTAGAACAATATCAAGAGAACTATTTGCTAATACAACCCCTGTTAAACCGCCTACTGTAAATAAAAAAACAAAACCCATAGCCCAAAGCATAGGAGTGTCTAATCTTAAAGTTCCACCATAAATAGTGGCCAACCAACTAAACACTTTTATTCCAGTTGGCACGGCAATAATCATAGTTGCCGCAGTAAAATAAGCTCTTGTGTCCACATCCATCCCAACTGTAAACATATGATGGGCTCAAACAATAAACCCAAGAAGACCAATTGAAAGCATCGCATAAACCATCCCTAAATACCCAAAAATTTGTTTTTTAGCAACAAAAGTAGGTATTATTTGAGAAATTATACCAAAACCAGGCAAAATTAAAATATAAACTTCGGGGTGCCCAAAAAACCAAAATAAATGTTGGAACAAAATAGGATCCCCACCTCCAGAAGGATCAAAAAAAGTTGTATTAAAATTTCGATCTGTTAATAACATAGTAATTGCACCCGCTAACACAGGCAAAGATAAAAGTAATAAAAAAGCAGTTATTAAAATAGACCAAACAAACAAGGGCATTCTATTAAAAGAGACACCAGGGGCTCGCATGTTGAAAATCGTTGTAATAAAGTTTATTGCTCCTAAGATAGAAGAAACCCCAGCCAAATGAAGACTAAAAATAACCATGTCAACAGAACCCCCAGAGTGCGCATAAATATCAGAAAGAGGAGGATAAACCGTTCATCCCGTTCCTGCGCCTTGTTCAACAAAAGCAGAGCCTAACAATAAAAACAAAGCAGGTGGTAATAACCAAAAACTAATATTATTTAATCGGGGGAACGCCATATCCGGTGCCCCAATATATAATGGCACTAGCCAGTTTCCAAACCCCCCAATCATAACCGGCATTACTAAAAAAAAAATCATAATCAAAGCATGTGCTGTTACAATTACATTATAAAGATGATCATCACCTAACATCGCGCCTGGCGCAGAAAGCTCCAATCGTATAAGCATACTAAAAGCAGTCCCAATTTGACCTGCTCCAACACCAAAAACTAAATATAAAGTTCCTATGTCTTTATGATTTGTAGAGAAAACCCAACGGATAAAATAATTATTTTTCATTATAATCAAATAAAAACAACTTCTTTTATTAAAAGAGACTCTTTTAAAAACCCCTTTGTACTTATTTTTTTTCTAAAAAAAAAGTTTTTTTTTACTTGGGGTAAAAGGATTAACAAAAAAAAAAATAAAAGAACAAAAAACAAAAAAAAAGTACACCCGTATTGATTTAAAAACATCATTGTGTTTAACTGTGGCATTTTCAGAGAAAGTAGGACTTGCACCTACATTTTTAGCTTTGAAGGCCAATGGCTTACTTTTAACCGAATTCTCTACAATAAAACCATAAAAACAACAACTCCAACAAAGAAAACCAAAGCATAATTAAAAACAAGCCCAGACTGAAAACTACTTAATCTTTGTACTTGTAAAATCAAAAAATTAACAATTCCCTTTGGTCCAATAAGCTCTAACACCCCCTTATCAAGAGTTAAATTTGTAATTATATGTCCGATTTTATATATTTTTTTTATAAAAAAAAAATTAAAAGAATAATTAATTTGTCAAGCAGAGCCTAAAAAACAATAAATAGAAAAAAAGAAAAACAAAGTTTTAGATAAAAAAAAATAAAAAAAAAAAGGCACTCCAAAAACCCCAACTAAACTTAAAAAAACAGGAAGAAGTTTAATATTTAAAAAAAGCACAGGGAAAGTCCCCATTTGAAAACACCAAATCATTTCTTTACAAAAATAACCCCAAAAAATACTTCCCAAAGCCAATATCCCCAAGGGGGCTAAAAGCAGTCCCTCCCCTTCCTTAAGAAAAAAAAAGACTCCCCGTTTTAAGTTTGTATTGGATAAAAAAGATAAAAAAATTAGACGAATAGAATATATTGCAGTTAATAAAACAGAGAAACACCCGAGTAAATAAACAAAAATTAAATAATATTGCCCAAAAGCAAACTCTAAAATCAAATCTTTTGAATAAAACCCTGTTAAAAAAGGAAACCCCATTAAAGAAAAAGATCCTATAATAAAAAAAATATAAGTTAGAGGAAGAAAAGAGGACAGCCCCCCCATTTTCCTTACATCTTGTTCATCAACCACCGCATGGATTAAAGAACCCGCACTCAAAAATAACAAAGCTTTAAAAAAAGCATGGTTCATTAAATGAAACAAACCAGTAGAAAAATGAGAAAGCCCACAAGCAACAACCATATATCCTAGTTGACTACAAGTAGAATAAGCAATTATTTTTTTCAAATCATTTTGAACCAAACCAATTGTACCAGCAAAAAACACCGTTAAAACCCCAATCGTTGTTATAATAATTAACATAAGAGGAACAACATCAAACAAAGGAGATGCTCGAATTAATAAAAACACACCCGCCGTAACCATTGTTGCCGCATGGATTAAAGCAGAAACCGGAGTTGGGATACTTATAACTACTACTCCCATAATAGATAGGACTTTTTCTTTTACTCTTTTTTTTTTACTCTCACTCTAAACCCCCCTTTAACCACTCATAGACCAAACCTAAAGTTAATATAAAGAAAAACCCAACCATAGTTCAAAACCCAAAAGGGGCAATTGAATTATATAAAACACACCAAGGAAAAAAAAAACTAATCTCTAAATCAAAAATCAAAAATAAAATGCCTATTAAAAAAAATCGTATTGAAAAAGGACGGCCCAAAAAACTAAATGGCACAAAACCACACTCATAAGCAGAAACCTTTTCTCGATCTGGTACTTTCTCTCCTAGAAAAAAAGAAACCATAGAAAACAACCCCGCCAAAACAATTGTCAAAAAACAAAAGACAAAAAAACGCATCCTTAACCTCGTAAAGAACTAAAAGATTTTAAAACGATTGTCCCTCGAATACGATAATAAGCAACCAAAATAGCTAGACCAATTGAAGACTCCGCGGCCGCAATTGTTAAACCCATTATCATATACACTTGTTCTATTAAAACATCAATTTCTTTAGAATTTATTAAAAAGAAAAAAAAAGTAGATAATAAAACCAGCTCAATGGAAACAATCATAATAATAAAATGTCCTCGATTTAAAATTATCCCCCAGCTCCCCAATAAAAATAAAAGAACTACCAGAATTAGGTATTTATAATACATTTCAAATAATGAAGATATTCTTCAACCCAAACTCCTTTTATAACAATTGGCATAAAAGAATGATTTGCACCACAAATCTCAGAACATTGTCCAAAAAAATACCCCGGCCTTTTAATAAAAACCCCCGTTTGGTTAAGACGACCTGGGACAGCATCTATTTTTAACCCTAAAGAAGGAACCGCAAAAGAATGCAAAACATCCGCCCCTGTAACCAAAAGCCTTATATGAGTTAAAATTGGAAGAATAAGTTTATTGTCAACTTCCAACAAACGATTCTCCCCTGGAGTTAAATCCGATGTAGGAAGCATATAAGAATCAAACCCCAATGTCTCCCCCTCATAATCTGAGTATTCATAAGACCAATATCACTGATGTCCAACCGCCTTTATGGTTAAAGCAGGAGAAACAACTTCATCCATCAAATACAACAATTTAAGAGAAGGTAATGCAATAAGAACTAAAATAACTGCCGGTATTATAGCTCAAATAATCTCTCAAAAAGTACCATCAACTAAAAAGCGATCATAAAACTTATTTTTTAAAGCCTCACCAATAAGTCACAAAACAACAGGTATAATAATAACCAGCAAAAACATCACCCGTTCATGAAAAAAAAGAGTTTCTTCAACAACTGGGTCTGCCATATCTTGAAGACCCGAACACCAAGCCTCTGCCCCGTCTTGAAACATTTTTAAGAACCCCATCAATAAATACATAGATATAAAAATAGCCATACTACATCAACAAAATGTCAGTACCAACTCGCCGCCTCAAAACCCACATGTTGACGGCGAGTAAATTGATTTGATAACAAACGAAAAAAACAAACAAATAAAAAAGTCGTTCCAATTAAAACATGTAATCCATGAAACCCAGTTGCAACAAAAAAAGTTGATCCATAAACAGAATCTGACAAAGCAAACGGAGCCTCATAATACTCAATTGCCTGTAAACTTGTAAAGACTACTCCTAATAAAAGTGTTAGAAACAAACCCAACTGCGCTTCTTTTTTAGCCCCACAAACAATGGCATGATGAGCCCATGTCACCGTTGCCCCGGAACTTAATAGCACAGCAGTATTTAATAAGGGAACAGAGAAAGGATTTAATGCAGAGACACCTTGTGGAGGTCATACTACCCCCAATTCCACCGCAGGGGCCAAACTACTATGAAAAAAAGCCCAAAAAAAAGAAAAAAAAAAAAGGACTTCTGAAAGAATAAATAAAAGCATACCATATTTAAGTCCTTGTTTTACAATTAAAGAATGATGCCCTTGAAAGGTAGACTCTCGTATTACATCTTGTCATCAAACAAACATAACTCCAACCATAACTAAAAGCCCTAATCATAAAAAAAAACGTTGCCCATAATGGAAAAAAGACACTAGGCCGATAGTCAAAAAAAACGCGGCCGTCGCCCCCAAAAAAGGTCATGGAGAGGGCTCCGCTAAATGATATGGATGATACCGCACCCCCCCCCCAACCAAACAAAAGTCTATCGTTTCTTTTACCCCGCCTACAATTTATATCATAGACCCGCCCCTTACAAACTTCTTTTATTAATTTTTTAACTTCAAGGTAATAATTGATATTTTAAACCTTTGGGCATCAAGGGCCAGTTCCCTCACCCTTACTATGTTACGACTTACTCTACTTTGTTTACCTCAGTAGAGGCGACGGGCAATTTGTACTAACATTGCGGCAAATTCATTGAAACGCTCTACTTTTCAATTACTATTAAATTCAACTTAATCGTCCTCTTTTAAAGACAATCCGAACTCTTTTTTTTTATTAAAAAAAAAATGTAGCGCATTTAACCCCAAAACATAAGGGCAATTTTACCTGACTTCAACCTTTCTAGGGTTTAATTTATTGTATCAAACATAAATTGACGACGGCCATGCAACACCTGAAAAAGCCAGTTTTGGTAAGGTAACTCGCGGATTATCGAATTAAGCAACACGCTCCTCTAAATAACAATGAACAGCCAAGTTTTTTGAATTTTAATCTTGCGACCGTACTACTCAAGCGACTTTCTTTTACTGTATCGACTACCAGGGTCTCTAATCCTGTTCGCTCCCAGAACCTTCGTGTTAAAGAAAAAAAATAAATTGTCTTCACATAAAAAAATTCTTTTTTTTCTTTTAATATTGCACCATTACTAAAAAAATTCTATTTATTTTAAATGTTTTACCTTTACACGCTTTCTGCTTTTTCTAAAAAACAAACCCTTAAGTTTCACCGCGTCTGCTGGCACTTAATTTGACAGGTTAAAAGGTTCTGCCTATGTCTTACTTTCGTATATTGCATAAAATTCTTTACTGCTGCCAATGTTTTCCCTTGTTTCAGTGAAAATGTGGTTAAACCATGCATCTTTGGAAAGAAGAAAATAACCTCTTCTTTTCCTAATACAATAAAAAAAAATAAACTTTTTCTTTCACCCTCACCTGTTCGCATACACTAGCATGTATTACTCAGACCAAAAGCTTTTTAATCCCCAAAACCAAAGGACCCACACTACTTCTTTTCTAATATTTTTTGCCAATTTCAAACTATCTTCTTTTAAACAGTCCTATTATAACACAAAAAGCTAATTGAAGAAGCTAATTAAGAAAGAGGGTCATAGACTATCCTTTCAAAAATTAAAGGGCTAACCAATTGGGCTAAAAACAAGACTGTTTTTAACCAAGTTAATAACAAAAAAAGGTACAACCCCTCCAAGAAAAATTATTATAAGAAAAGGAAACATTGTAAAGCCCTCTTGTCGATTTAAATCTCTATTAAAAAGAAGATAGTTAGACCCTCCTCCAAAAGAAATACGGTTAAACAAACTAAGAGAATAAATAGCAGAAAAAAGAACCCCAAAAACAACAAGCGCCCCAACCCCATAATAATATTTAAACGCCGCAAGTAAAGAAAAGAACTCCCCAACAAAATTGCAACTTAAAGGTAGCCCCATATTTGATAAAGACAAAACAAGCATGGAAACAGCAAAAAGTGGCATAGTTAAAGTCAGACCCCGATAATATTTTATTAAACGCGTGTGATGACGATCATATAAAAAAGTCACTCCAATAAAAAGAGCAGAACTAACAAAGCCATGTGCTAACATTAAAAAAACAGCCCCGACCAACCCCTCCATAATATGTGTGAAAATGCCCAAAGGGACTAACCCCATGTGTGCAACAGAAGAATAAGCAACAAGTCGTTTAAAATCAATTTGACGACATGTCATCAGCCCCCCATAAACAACCGCAATAACACTAAAACAAACAATAACTGGAGATCAATAAAAAGAAGCCTCTGGAAAAAGAGGCCAAGAAAAACGCAAAAGACCATAGCCCCCTAGTTTTAATAAAATCCCCGCTAAAATAACAGAGCCTGCAACAGGAGCTTCGACATGCGCTTGTGGAAGCCAAATATGGAAAGGAACAAGCGGTAGTTTAACAGCAAAACTAAGAAAGACACCAACCAGCGCTCATTTTTGAACACTCAAAGACAATTTCGTATTAAGTAAAAGAATATAATTGGTTGTTCCAGTTGACTGATATAAAAAAAGTATTACAAAAAAAAAGAAAACCGACCCTGCAAAAGTAAAAAAAAAAAAATAAAAAGAAGCACGGACTTTTTCTTCTCGAGAACCTCAAATACCAATTAAAAAAAACATTGGTATTAAAACACCCTCAAAAAAAATATAAAATAAAAAAAGGTCAAAAACTAAAAAAACACCAACCAATAAAATCTCTAAAAAGAATAGACATAATAAAAACTCTTTAAATAAAAACTTTGTCGATTTCGGGCTTATTAAAATACAAACCGGAATTAAAAAAGTTGTTAAAAGCAAAAAGAACAAAGAGACACCATCTAAAGCAAAAGGGAGAGGGCCCCAAGCTAAAAAAGACCCTCATTCAACGAGTTCTAGAAATTGAAAATGTCCTTCTCCATCAAATCCTCCCCATGAAACCAGAGCACTAAACAAAATAGCCAAAGACCACTCTAAGGCTCGTTTTTTTAAAAGACTTTTTTTTTCTCTCGAAACCCCCATCACACTAATTGTTCCAACTAAAAGAATCAACCAAAAAAGACTCATTAATGTAAAACAAGTGTGTCCGCCAAATAAATAGTTGTCAATAAACAAAAAACATAAGCTTGAATAATCGCAACAGCAATTTCTAATAATGTAATAAAAACCATTATTACAATTGCCGATTTAAAAATAACACCAAAACCGGCTAAGATAGCAAACAAAAGATGTCCAGCAGAAAGATTTGCGGCCAAACGAACCCCCAAAGAAATAGCCCGAGAAAAATAACTAACCGTTTCTATTAAGACCAAAAGAGGAGCTAAAACTAAAGGGGCCCCACTAGGCATTAAAATACTAAAAAAATCTTTTTTAAACCTTAAAAGCCCAGAGAGAGTAATCCCGATAATAATCGAAAAAGAAAACCCAAGAGTTACAATAATATGAGTTGTTGGGGTAAAGACATAAGGACATAAACCAAAGATGTTTAAAAAGACTAAAAAAAAAAAGAGAGAAAGAATAAAAGGAAAAAATTTTAAACCCTCAACACCTAAGTTCTCTTTTGCCACAGAATAAAAATGAAAGCACACTAATTCAAAAAAAGATTGCCATCTTTTAGGAATCAAATCAATTCCTTTTAAAAACAACAAAACCACAAAAATGACAAGAGACATCATTATAGCAGAGTTTGTCAAACCAAATAGCCACACAACATTAAACTGTTCAAAATAAGAAGAGCCGCTCATTATCTATTTATTTGAATAAAAAGATCTTGTTTTTTAGTTAAAGGTTCTAATTCTTGAGTTAAAACAATAACACCAACCATAGCAACTAATAAAGCAAAGCCTGCTAAAAAAAACAAACAAAAACAAGATATATACAAAACCTGCCCTAATGCCTCAATATTATGATAAGAAACAAGAAACCAAGGAAAAGACAAATCTCAACTTTCAACTCGAGGAAAGATAATAGATCAACTGGAGGCAATTTCTGAAAAAAAAAAACCTCCAATTAGAAACCCGACTGGCATATAGTTTGTCATATCAACTTCTTCTCTAAAAACAGGAGGGTAGTCTGTTAAATTTAATAACATCACTACAAACAAAAACAAAACAGCAATAGCCCCCACATAAACAAGTAAAAACATTAAGGCAAGAAAGTCGACCTCTAATCAAAGAAAAAAAACCGCAGAATTAACAAAAACAAGAACCAGCCAAAAAATAGAAAGCACAGGGTTTAAGGCAGAAACAACCATTATCCCGGAAACAATTGTACTTAAAAAAAAACAAAAAATAAGAGCTTCCATTTTAAAACAACCCCATAACCACTTGGGAAGTGAAACAAAACCCAAAGTGTGGAGAAAAAAAAAGAAAAAAAATTAAATTAAAACAAAGGCCAATTAAAAACCCCCTCTTAAAATTTAGTTTGAGCTCTTTTTTTAAAGCTTTTGTTGTAATTAAAAAAAAAGAGTTTTTTTGAAAAAAAAGAACTTTTACAATTCTAACATAATAAACCCCAGCAATTACAGAACAAAAAACGGCAAAAAAAAAAATAAAAAAAGATTTAGAAAGAACCCCAGATAATAAAACCACCCATTTTCCTAAAAACCCTGCAAAAGGAGGGATCCCAGCAATAGAGAAAAAAACAACCCCAAAAGTAATAGAAAGAAAAGGTAAAAACCGGGATAGCCCACTGAATTCAATGAGTAAGTTTTTATACACATTAAAACTCAAAATAATAGAAAAAACACAAATTGTCATAATGATGTATATAAAAAGATAGACCAAACTTGCTTGTAGGCTCTCAAAAGAACCATTTACTAAACCCCATAAAAGAAACCCCATATGACCAATCCCACTATAGGCCAAAAGCCGTTTGACTCTTGTTTGATTTAAAGCACCTAACGCCCCAACAAAAAGAGAAAAAACAACTCCAATTAAGAAAAGACTTATGGGCAATCCAATGGAAAATAAAAGAGAAAAAATGCCTGTTTTAGGCACGATAGCCAATAACACAACCGTTTTTGTTGGTGCCCCCTCATAAACATCTGGAACCCACATGTGAAAAGGGGCAACAGACAATTTAAAAAAAAGAGCCGCAATAATTAAAAGGTACCCAGTCGGCACACAAACGTCAGAAAAACTTTGCTTGGAATTAAAAAGCAACTCTAGATAATAAAAATATACACTGCCCCCAGCTCCACACAACAAAGCACAACCAAATAAAAATAAACCAGAAGAAAGAGCCCCCAAAACAAAATATTTTAATCCTGCCTCTGCACTATAACCCGACCCCCTAGCAATCAAAACAAAAAAACAAAGTGTAGAGAGCTCTATTGCTAAATAAACAGAAAGTCAATTTTTAGAAGAAATTAAACAAAAAGCCCCTAAAACAACAAGTAAATTTAAAATAGGAATGTCTGTTTGTTCTTCTTTTTGTGGCCCTAATAAAAGTAAGACCGCGAGACCCCCTACTAAAACAAAAATTTTTGCTCACTCTAACTCAAAAAACCAAAAATAAAAAAAAACCAAAAAAAGAAAAAAAGAAAACTTTAAAAGAAAACCACGAAAGCCCAAACCCACCAAGCTTAATATTAAACCACCGAAAAGAAAAATTTCGTTAATTTCTTTTTAATAATTGATTTTCTAAAACACCCAATACAGGCACAAGAACTAAAAAATAAAAAAAATAAAAAAAAGAAAGAACTTGCCCAATTAAAATAAAGGGCTCTTCAACTACTTGCGCCCCAATTCAAGTCAAAAGACCAAAATTAACTATCAAAAACCAAAACGCCATTCGTCCCAAAGGACGAAAAGACAGTCCTTTTAAAACACTTTTATGTAAAAGGGGTAAAAAAAATAAAATTAAAATACTACAAAACATAGCAACAACCCCCCCCAATTTATTTGGTATTGAACGCAAAATGGCATAAGCAAATAAAAAGTACCACTCGGGTTGAATGTGAACAGGAGTAACTAAAGAATTCGCCTGAATAAAATTCTCTGCGTCTCCTAAGAAATTAGGCCAAAAAAAAACAAAAAAAAAAAATAAAAAAAATAAAAAAAAGAAGCCAAAAAGATCTTTCGAAGTATAAAAAGTATGAAAAGAAACACTGTCCATCGAAGAGTTTAAGCCGACAGGATTATTTGACCCATCAACATGTAAATAAACTAAATGAATAATAGCAAGAAAGGCCAAAATAAAAGGAAGCAAGAAATGCAAACTAAAAAACCGATTTAATGTAGCCCCAGAAACACTAAAGCCACCTCAAACCCATTGAACAATATCCACCCCAAAATAGGGTATTGCAGATAATAAATTCGTAATAACAGTCGCCCCCCAAAAAGACATTTGGCCCCAAGGCAAAACATAACCCATAAAAGCGGTCGCCATAGTCAATAAAAAAAGCAAAACTCCAACACTCCAAACATGAAATCTCAAATACCCCCCGTAATATAACCCTCGTCCAATATGAATATAAAGACAAAAAAAAAACAAAGAAGCCCCATTTGCATGTAAATATCTTAATAAAAACCCATAATTAACATCGCGCATTATGTGCCCAATAGAAGCAAACGCAAGACACGCATCTGAACAATAATGCATCGACAAAAAACACCCTGTTATAATTTGTAAAACTAAACACAGTCCTAATAAAGACCCAAAATTTCAAAAATAACTTATATTTGAAGGAGAGGGCAAGTCTACGAGAAACCCATTAACTGGAGATAAAATAGGATTGTCCTTTCGTAATGGCATTCCTATATTGGAGAAGGACCATTAAATCCAAACAAAACACTAGCAACAAAAAGAACAACCCCCAAACTAAAAGGCAAATACCCTTTTCATAATAGGGCCATTAACTGGTCATATCGAATCCTAGGAAAAGACGCTCGTGCCCATAAAAAAAAACAAACAATAAAAATAACTTTCAAACCAAAAGGTAAACCCAACCACCCTCCAAAAAACAAAAGAATAGTCAAACAACTCATAAAAATAATATGTGCATACTCTGCTAAAAAAAATAAAGCGAAAGACATAGAGGCATATTCAACATTATAGCCCGAAACAAGCTCCGATTCTCCTTCCGTTAAATCAAACGGGGCACGATTCGTTTCTGCTAAAATAGAAACCAAAAACATTACAACAATAGGAAAAAAAGGAATAAAGAATCAAATAAAATTTTGTGCCAAAACAATTTTATTAAAAGCCAAAGAGCCAACACATAAAAGAACAGAAATCAAGATCAACCCAATCGAAACCTCATAACTTATCATTTGCGCAGCCGCGCGAATAGCCCCTAAAAAAGCATATTTTGAACGACTCCCCCACCCAGACATTAAAACAGCATAAACACTTATAGAAGAAATGGCTAAAACCCACAAAAGACCAATATTAAAATCACTTATACCAACTCCTCTTCCATAAGGAAGAATTCCCCAAACAATAAAAGCTAATGTAAAAGAGGCAACTGGGGCAAAAAAGTAAACAAAAGCACTTGCCTGATGAGGGATGATCATTTCTTTAAGAAATAATTTTATCCCATCTGCAAAAGGCTGAAGAAGCCCGCCCCCTACAACATTTGGCCCTTTTCTCATTTGCATATATCCTAAGATTTTTCGTTCTGCTAAAGTTAAAAAGGCCACAGCAATAAGTAAAGGAACAATAACAAAAACAGCTTTAATCAAATAAAAAAAAGTAGACCACATAAAGTCTCTTAGGCATTAAAACAAACATTTTATTGCCCACTGGTGAACAATTGTCTTTCCTGTGCATAGTGGTTTGTTTTAATCAAATTTTTAATTAAGAGGCCCAACAACCCTCCATCGCATCCGGCAGCCAAGTATGTAACCCTAATTGAGCTGACTTACCCATTACCCCAAAAAATAAAAATAAACAAATAAAAAAAACTCCTTTAGAAGGAGAAACTAAATTAAAAACAGAAGAAAAATCTAAAGACCCAAAAGTTTTTCAAAGAAGAAACATTGCTAAAAGCAAGCCTATGTCACCAACTTTATTAACCAACATGGCTTTAATTGCTGCTCGATTTGCCTCAAGTCTTGTTAATCAAAAATTAATTAATAAATAAGAACAAAGACCAACTCCTTCTCATCCAATAAACAATTGAAGAAAATTAGCGCTAGTGACTAAAAAAACCATTAAAAAGGTAAATAAAGAAAGGTATGCCATAAACCGAGGCACATGAGGGTCCCCTCGCATATAAGCAATAGAAAAAACATGAACCAAAGTAGAAACAAGAAAAACCACAAACAACATAACTGCAACTAAACCATCAAACTGCAAATCAAAAAAAACAAGAAAAAACCCAGAGTCCAACCACTTTCATAGTCTAAGAAATGTTGCCGTTGAATTAAATAAAATTTCTATTCCAACTAAAACAGAATAAGACAAACCGATAATTAAACAACATGAAGTTAAAATCCCTGCCCCCTTTTCTCCTATATGCCTTCCAAAACAACCAGTTAAAATTGATCCAATTAAAGGGAAAAATAAAATTAAAAGATACATAAATAAAACCAAACAAAAATTATTTCTTTTTTTTCTAAAATAAAACCAAACAAAAAATATTTCTTTTTTTTTTTAGAAGCAATCCTAATTTAAAGAATAGTTGTCTTTAGAGAACTATTAATTTTTGATCCTTTCGTACTAAAAAACAAAATATCTATGTTTATCATTGTAGATAGAAACTAAGCTGTGTTACCACGCTTTTAACTCAAATCATGTACAGCTTTAATGGGTGAACAAACCAACCCTTAGGAGTGACTACTTCCTAGGACGCTGCAATTCAACATCGAGGTCGCAAACACCGTCGTTGATTAACTCTCAAACGTTATTGCGCTGTTATCCCCAGGGTAACTTTTATTTGTTTTCGTTGTTTTTTTCATTCCAAACAACGGATCATAAAACACACCAAAAATGTCCCTTAAAAAATTTTTCAGGGTGAAGCTACGCCATAGTTCGTTTTTGTTACTTTTTAAAAAACTGTCGCCCCAACAAAACTGTCCCGCTTATAGAAAAGTCTAAGCCCTCAGTAAAGCTCCATGGGGACTTCTCGTCTTACAATTTTAATGTAGCATCTTCACTACAAATTCAATTTCATTAAGTATTTTTTTAAGACAGAGAAACTTTCGTGACACCATTCATACCGGTCAACAATTAATTAACAATTGATTACGCTACATTTTCACAGTTAGTGTTACCGCGGCCATTTAGCTGTCTTTATTAATAAGCAAAACAAACTTTTTTAGATCCAACCATAGGGCAGGTCTCACCTTTTATAAAAATCAAAAAGCTATGTTTTTGGTAAACAGTCGAAGTTCTCTTTTGCCGAGTTCCTTAAAAAAATGTGTCTCTTTTTTTTTTCTTTCTTTAGTTAGAAAAACAGCTCCTCTTTTTGGTTTTTCCTGATATAATATATAAAAAAAAATTTCCCATAAAAAAACTCTAAGGGTCTGTATAACCCAAAAGTGGTAATATAAAGAAAAAAAATAATAATTTTAGATTACCCATGTAAAAATTGTTTCTACTGAAAAACGGTATATTTTGCTATAAAAAAGTTCTATTTGCAGAGTTTTGGTTTGATTTTACCCACCAAAATTAAAAAAAAATTTAATTTATTAAATAAACAACTACGCACTTTTTAAAAGATGGCTGGCTCTAAGCCTACTTTTTTATTGTCTAAGCCTTGTTTTTTTTTTACACTAAAAAGAAACAAATGACGTTAACTTCTGCTTTGAGCTTTCTCTTTTAACAAAAAATCTTTTCACTTTTTGGTTGTCTACTTTTTTTTTATTTGATTTTTTATTTTATTACAAAAAAAATAAAACAAAAAGGGCACTACTTAAATAGTTTTCGCAAAAAACCAGCTATATCCAAGTTCGATTGGCCTTTCACCCCTAATCACAAATCTTCTGAGGGTTTTGCCACAACCACCAGTTCGTTCTTGTTTACTATTCATGATTAAATCACTTGGTTTCGGGTATTTTGACTAAAAAAAACTTCTTTTAATTTTCCGTTTTTAAATATGCCAAATTAATCTCTTTTACCCATTATACAAAAGGTACGCTGTTTTAAAGCTGCTTAAAAAAAAAAGATTCCAGCTCTTTTCAACTCTCTTTCAACTTTCCTTTACAGTACTCTTACTATCAGTATAAACTAACGTTTAGTCTAGATCTATGATCCCTTTTTACACAACTCCAACTTCGCTCGCCACTACTCTCGGAATCTCGTTTGATTTTTACTCGGTATTAAGATGTTTCAATTCAAACCTCAGGCTCGCTTTTCCGCAGAAGCAACAACTAATGCGTCTTTTCGCCGTTTCGAAGGGTCTGTCGTCTGATCTTAGTTTATCTTAGCCATCTTCTTTTTTTTTAGTTTTCTTCTTTTTTAACCCTCATCACCCAAAAAAAAATTTTTCAATAAAAGGAGAAACCAAAATTGAAGAAGGCATATTGTTGTATGAGCAAGAGACAGGGACAGTTTTGTAAGAGTGAGACTCGAACTCACTTTTCTCGGGGTATGAGCCCGAAGACTATCCCTTAGTCTTTCTTACA